AAAAAACTTATACGCTATAAGTCAACTTGTTTTTAGACGAATGATTCTCGAATCCGATTGAATCTAAGATGAATGAAGAGTAGGTTTACGTTATGGAAGAAAGACATGTATATGTGATATTAGATATTGACTAGTTATATATGAACTAGAGATATATTCAATTTGCCCTACTACTAGAAATTTCGATGGGTATTCCAATAGAAGTCCTTCCGTATCCTCTGGGACTGTGAGTTGAATGAATAAACGGATGAAATCAAGAAAAAGATAGAAGAATTCAAAGAATGGTTCGGAACAAAGAAATGGACGCACGAAAGTCGTACGGATTCGCAAATACTTTGTCGATAGGAACTAAAAAAGAGATATCGAAGTAAAGTAGTTTTGATCTTTGAATAAGATTATTACTTCAATTTGAAGTTTGTAGTGACTTCGACTGGATGAATTGTAGCGATGGAATAATTAAGTTAGAATTCATCAGCTGACTGTATCATTAACCATTTCTTCTTTTTGTATGAGGAACTTATCATGAATCCACTGATTTCTGCCGCTTCCGTTATTGCTGCTGGATTGGCTGTAGGGCTTGCTTCTATTGGACCTGGAGTTGGTCAAGGTACTGCTGCGGGTCAAGCCGTAGAAGGTATCGCGAGACAGCCCGAGGCGGAGGGAAAAATACGAGGTACTTTATTACTTAGTCTAGCTTTTATGGAAGCTTTAACAATTTATGGCCTGGTTGTAGCATTAGCACTTTTATTTGCGAATCCTTTTGTTTAATCTTATAAATAAGAAAAATATAATTTTTGCATATTTTATTGCCTTGAACCTGTCATTTGCTTTTTCGAATTATATCAAGATTTCATTCCTAGAATTACTTATTCGTTGAGAAAATAACCCACGGGAAGGGCTGATTTGCGGATGAGTAATTAGCATACCCACTCGCTTTCATCCTTCCCGTTCGTAGTCCAAGGAACCCCCCTTTTAGGTTTTTTAGGAAGGGTTTCAATAAAGGGGGTAATTCGCCATTTCTAAATAGAATCTTTTTTGACTCGATTTAGAAATAGTAAAATTTATATATAAAAAGGGGGGCAGGGCGATACAAAAAGAACTCTGTTCTTTTTTTTTAGTCTATCTATAAGAGGAGATCATATGAAAAATGTAACCGATTCTTTCGTTTCTTTGGGCCACTGGCCGTCCGCCGGGAGTTTCGGGTTTAATACCGATATTTTAGCAACAAATCTAATAAATCTAAGTGTAGTGCTTGGGGTATTGGTTTTTTTTGGAAAGGGAGTGTGTGCGAGTTGTTTATTTCAAGAATAGGTTGGATCCAACCAGCTGTACTTTTTATGTTATAACTAGGAAATAGAGGTACATGATCTCACGAATGACTTCTGAATAAAGAAATCATATGGAAGAACCACAGCATTTCGTGATTCGTTGTTAAATCCACTTTGATTCTCTATCAACCAAAAATGTGGGACCATTAACTATGGTTAAAGCTAAATCGTTTGAAGTCCAGACGCAGCATGGTACTCTTTCTACCACTATATGACTAGTAATATAGAGATGCTTTCAAAATGAATAATTTATCGATATAGAACACTCATATGGATAAAATGGATAAAATGATTTGAACCACTTATTATAAAAATTGGGATTAAATCCCCCCTTTTATCCAATGCTGAATCGACGACCTATGTATTGTGTATAAAGGAAGAAAACCTTTTTGGATTTTTGGATTTGAAAAAAAAAAGAAACAACTTTGCTGACAATTACATATTTTTGTTTGGTCAGAAGAGTCCTCCGGCTTTTTTGGTTTTGGATTAGTGATTGGTTTTGATATTTTTATTTTGGAATATGAAGAGAGAATAGAGGATAGGCTCATTACATTCAAAAAAAGATATGGGAATTTATCATAAGTAATTGAGCGTGAGAGCCAAATGAATCGAAAGATTCATGTTTGGTTCGGGAAGGGATCATGGAAGTTTTAAAATGAATGGAAAKAGAATCTACTTTCATTAAGTGATTTATTAGATAATCGAAAACAGAGGATCTTGAATACTATTCGAAATTCAGAAGAACTGCGTGGGGGAGCCGTTGAACAGCTGGAAAAGGCCCGGACTCGCTTACGAAAAGTGGAAATGGAGGCAGATCAGTTTCGAGTCAATGGATACTCTGAGATAGAACGAGAAAAATTGAATTTTATTAATTCCATTTCTAAGACTTTGAAACAACTAGAAAATTACAAAAACGAAACTATTCATTTTGAACAACAAAGGGCAATTAATCAAGTCCGACAACGGGTTTTCCAACAAGCCTTACAAGGGGCTCTAGGAACTCTGAGTAGTTGTTTGAACAACGAGTTACATTTACGTACGATACGTGCCAATATTGGCATGTTGGGGGCAATAACCGATTAGTCCTTCGACTCTAGGTATTATTTTTTTTTYAAAAACGAAGTAAGAAATACTCATGGTAACCATTCGAGCCGACGAAATTAGTAAGATTA